GCTAGCGTAGCTTAATTAAAGCATGACACTGAAGATGTTAAGATGAGCCCTAGAAAGCTCCGCAGGCACAAAGGTTTGGTCCTGACTTTTCTATCAGCTCTAGCTAAACTTACACATGCAAGTATCCGCGCCCCTGTGAGAATGCCCTACAGTTCCCTGTTTGGGAACAAGGAGCTGGTATCAGGCACAACCCCCTAAGCCCACGACACCTTGCTTAGCCACACCCTCAAGGGAACTCAGCAGTGATAAACATTAAGCCAATAAGTGAAAACTTGACTTAGTTAAAGCTAAGAGGGCCGGTAAAACTCGTGCCAGCCACCGCGGTTATACGAGAGACCCAAGTTGTTAGATGTCGGCGTAAAGAGTGGTTAAGATTCTTATCCTAAACTAAAGCCGAACACCTTCAGAGCTGTTATACGCATCCGAAGGCAAGAAGCCCAACCACGAAAGTGGCTTTATTACATCTGACCCCACGAAAGCTACGGTACAAACTGGGATTAGATACCCCACTATGCCTAGCCCTAAACATTGATAGTAAAATACCCCTACTATCCGCCTGGGAACTACGAGCATTAGCTTGAAACCCAAAGGACTTGGCGGTGCTTTAGACCCACCTAGAGGAGCCTGTTCTAGAACCGATTATCCCCGTTCAACCTCACCTTTCCTTGTTTCCCCCGCCTATATACCACCGTCGTCAGCTTACCCTGTGAAGGGCCTATAGTAAGCAAGATTGGCACAGCCCAAAACGTCAGGTCGAGGTGTAGCGTATGGAAAGGGAAGAAATGGGCTACATTCCCTAGCATTAAGGAACTACGAATGATTACACTGAAACACGTATCTGAAGGAGGATTTAGCAGTAAGCAGGAAATAGAGCGTTCTGCTGAAACCGGCCCTGAAGCGCGCACACAGCCCGTCACTCTCCCCAAGCTTCCACCACCCAATAACTTAAAACTTTTCAACTGCAAAGGGGAGGCAAGTCGTAACATGGTAAGTGTACCGGAAGGTGCACTTGGAAAAATCAGAGTATAGCTAAGATAGAAAAGCATCTCCCTTACACTGAGAAGTCATCCGTGCAAATCGGATTACCCTGACGCCCAATAGCTAGCCCCCCTACCCAAAAACAACTAATCCCCATTTATAAACCCCAATCACCCCAACATCCCCCAAAACAAACCATTTTTCCTCCTTAGTACAGGCGATGAAAAAGGAACTGTGGAGCAATAGAAAAAGTACCGCAAGGGAAAGCTGAAAGAGAAATGAAATAACCCATTAAAGCACATTAAAGCAGAGATTAAACCTCGTACCTTTTGCATCATGACTTAGCCACGTAACCCCAAGCAAAGAGAACTTTAGTTTGACCCCCCGAAACTGAGCGAGCTACTCCAAGACAGCCTATTAATAGGGCAAACCCGTCTCTGTGGCAAAAGAGTGGGAAGAGCTTTGAGTAGAGGTGACAGACCTACCGAGCTCAGTTATAGCTGGTTGCCTGAGAACTGGATAGAAGTTCAGCCTCCCGGCTTCTTTCTTCACCCCTCGTCTTCACCCACCCCTGACACAAAGAAACCGAGAGAGTTAGTCAAAGGGGGTACAGCCCCTTTGACACAAGACACAACTTTTATAGAAGGATAAAGATCATACTAATTTTAAGGGTAAATATGTTTCAGTGGGCCTAAAAGCAGCCACCTTTACAGAAAGCGTTAAAGCTCAAACATACTTCTCCTCCCTCCTTATTCTGATAGCCTAATCTTAAACCCCTTAACCTACCAGGCCGTCCCATGCCCACATGGGAACGATCATGCTAACATGAGTAATAAGAGAACATTGTATCTCTCCCCGCACACGTGTAAATCGGAACGGACTTTCCACCGAACCTTAAACGGCCCCAAACGAAGAGGGAACGGAACAATACACCAAATAACCAGAAAATCCCCCCGCAACATAACCGTTAACCCCACACCGGTGTGCATCCAAGGAAAGACTAAAAGAAAGAGAAGGAACTCGGCAAACACATAAAGCCTCGCCTGTTTACCAAAAACATCGCCTCTTGCAAAATCGATGAATAAGAGGTCCCGCCTGCCCTGTGACTATAAGTTTAACGGCCGCGGTATTTTGACCGTGCGAAGGTAGCGCAATCACTTGTCTTTTAAATGGAGACCTGTATGAATGGCATAACGAGGGCTTAGCTGTCTCCTCTTTCAAGTCAATGAAATTGATCTCCCCGTGCAGAAGCGGGGATACCCCCATAAGACGAGAAGACCCTATGGAGCTTTAGACACCAAGGCAGAACATGTTAAGTACCCCTAAACAAGGGCCGAACCGAATGAACCCTGCCCCAATGTCTTTGGTTGGGGCGACCGCGGGGAAACACAAAACCCCCACGTGGAATGAGAGCACCCCTCTCACAATCAAGAGCTCCTGCTCTAACAAACAGAACATCTGACCAGCTAGATCCGGCAAAGCCGATCAACGGACCGAGTTACCCTAGGGATAACAGCGCAATCCTCTTTTAGAGACCATATCGACAAGAGGGTTTACGACCTCGATGTTGGATCAGGACATCCTAATGGTGCAGCCGCTATTAAGGGTTCGTTTGTTCAACGATTAAAGTCCTACGTGATCTGAGTTCAGACCGGAGTAATCCAGGTCAGTTTCTATCTATGACATGATCTTTTCTAGTACGAAAGGACCGAAAAGAAAAGGCCCCTACCACAAGTACGCCTTACCCTTACCTAATGAAGACAAATAAAATAGGCAAAAGGGCATACCCCCCCCCGCCTGAGAAAACGGCATGTTAAGGTGGCAGAGCCTGGACATCGCAAAAGGCCTAAGCCCTTTATACAGAGGTTCAAATCCTCTCCTTAACTATGATCTCATTGCTTATTACGCACATCATTAATCCCCTAGCATTCATCGTCCCCGTCCTACTAGCCGTTGCCTTTCTCACCCTCCTTGAACGAAAAGTCCTTGGTTATATACAATTACGAAAAGGCCCAAACATCGTTGGGCCCTACGGCCTTCTACAACCTATCGCCGACGGAGTCAAACTATTTATTAAAGAGCCCGTGCGCCCCTCAACCTCCTCTCCAGTCCTCTTCCTTTTAACACCCATACTTGCTCTAACTCTTGCCCTTACCCTATGAGCCCCCATGCCCCTGCCCTACCCCGTTATCGACCTAAACCTAGGAATCCTATTCATCCTCGCCCTTTCTAGCCTAGCAGTTTATTCAATCCTCGGGTCAGGATGAGCATCTAATTCAAAATACGCCCTCATTGGGGCCCTACGGGCCGTCGCCCAGACAATTTCATACGAAGTAAGCCTAGGCCTAATCCTCCTTTGCGTAATCATTTTCACAGGAGGCTTCACACTCCAGACTTTTAACGTTGCCCAAGAAAGCATCTGGCTTGTCCTCCCAGCATGACCCCTTGCCGCAATATGATATATTTCAACCCTAGCAGAAACTAACCGTGCACCTTTTGACCTCACCGAAGGAGAATCAGAGCTAGTCTCAGGCTTCAACGTAGAATATGCAGGAGGACCCTTCGCCCTATTCTTCCTCGCCGAATACGCCAACATTCTCCTCATGAACACACTCTCCGCCACTCTTTTCCTTGGAGCCTCACACATCCCCACTTTCCCAGAGCTTACTGCCATTAACCTAATAACTAAAGCAGCTCTCCTTTCAATCGTCTTCCTCTGAGTACGAGCCTCCTACCCCCGATTCCGATACGACCAGCTCATGCATTTAATCTGAAAAAATTTCCTTCCCCTTACTCTTGCCTTAGTAATTTGACACCTTGCACTCCCGATTGCATTTGCAGGCTTACCACCCCAACTATAGCCCGGAGCTGTGCCTGAAGAAAAGGGCCACTTTGATAGAGTGGACCATGGGGGTTAAAGTCCCCCCAACTCCTTAGAAAGAAGGGATTCGAACCCTACCTGGAGAGATCAAAACTCTCAGTGCTTCCACTACACCACTTCCTAGTAAGGTCAGCTAATTAAGCTCTTGGGCCCATACCCCAAGTATGTTGGTTAAAATCCTTCCCTTGCTAATGAACCCGTACATTCTAGCCACCCTTTTATTTGGCCTAGGTCTAGGAACCACAATTACCTTTGCAAGCTCCCACTGACTTCTTGCCTGAATGGGACTTGAAATAAACACCCTTGCCATCATCCCACTTATAGCCCAACACCACCATCCCCGAGCAGTTGAAGCCACGACTAAATATTTTCTTACCCAAGCAACTGCCGCCGCAATACTACTCTTCGCAAGCACCACAAACGCCTGACTGACCGGACAATGAGACATTCAACAAATATCTCACCCCCTCCCCATCACCATAATCACCATTGCTCTAGCCCTAAAAGTTGGCCTCGCCCCAACCCACTCATGATTACCAGAAGTCCTTCAAGGACTAGACCTCACCACCGGACTCATTCTCTCCACCTGACAAAAACTAGCCCCATTTGCCCTTCTTCTACAAATTCAACCAACAAACTCATCCATCCTTATCCTCCTAGGCCTAGCCTCTACGCTTGTTGGAGGGTGGGGAGGCCTCAACCAAACACAATTACGAAAAATCCTCGCCTACTCATCAATCGCACACCTCGGATGAATAATTCTGATTCTACAGTTCTCACCCTCCCTGACCCTCCTAACCCTCCTTACGTACTTCATCATAACATTTTCAACATTCCTTGTATTTAAACTGAACAAGGCGACCAACATTAATTCTCTTACAATCTCATGAGCCAAAGCCCCCGCACTGACCTCTCTGACCCCCCTTATCCTCCTCTCCCTAGGAGGCCTCCCCCCATTAACCGGCTTCATGCCAAAATGACTTATCCTTCAAGAACTCACTAAACAAGACCTTCTCCCCACAGCAACCCTCGCCGCACTAACAGCCCTCCTTAGCCTATACTTTTACCTACGACTCACCTACGCAATAACACTTACTATCTCCCCCAACACCCTCTCCGGAACCACCCCTTGACGCCTCCCCACAACACAACTTACCCTCCCCCTCGCCATTACAACAATGGCAACCGTCTCCTTACTCCCCCTCACCCCCGCCCTACTGACCCTTCTTACCCTATAAGAGACTTAGGCTAATATTCAGACCAAGGGCCTTCAAAGCCCTCAGTGGGAGTGAAAATCTCCCAGTCCCTGTAAGACTTGCGGGACATTACCCCACATCTCCTGCATGCAAAACAGACACTTTAATTAAGCTAAAGCCTTTCTAGACAGGTAGGCCTCGATCCTACAAACTCTTAGTTAACAGCTAAGCGCTCAAACCAGCGAGCATCCGTCTACCTTTCCCCCGCCTAATATAGACACAAACAGGCGGGGGAAAGCCCCGGTAGGTACCTAGCCTACTTCTTTAGATTTGCAATCTAATATGTAAAACACCTCAGGGCTTGGTAAGAAGAGGACTCAAACCTCTGTTTATGGGGCTACAATCCACCGCTTAAACCTCAGCCATCTTACCTGTGGCTATCACACGTTGATTTTTCTCGACCAATCACAAAGAGATCGGCACCCTCAATTTCATATTTGGTGCTTGGGCTGGAATAGTCGGCACCGCCCTAAGCCTGCTCATTCGAGCAGAGCTTAGTCAACCAGGGGCCCTCCTTGGGGACGACCAGATCTACAACGTAATCGTTACGGCACATGCATTCGTAATGATTTTCTTTATAGTAATGCCAATCATAATCGGGGGATTTGGAAACTGACTAATCCCACTTATAATCGGAGCCCCCGACATGGCATTCCCCCGAATAAATAACATGAGCTTTTGACTTCTGCCCCCCTCTTTCCTTCTCCTGCTCGCATCTTCTGGGGTAGAAGCTGGAGCCGGAACCGGGTGAACAGTTTATCCTCCATTGGCAGGGAACCTGGCACACGCAGGAGCATCTGTTGACCTGACCATCTTTTCTCTACATCTAGCAGGGGTCTCTTCAATCCTCGGGGCTATTAATTTTATTACCACAATTATTAACATGAAACCACCAGCAATTTCCCAATACCAGACACCCCTGTTTGTCTGAGCTGTCCTAATTACAGCCGTCCTTCTCCTTCTTTCCCTTCCAGTACTAGCAGCTGGGATTACAATGCTTCTCACAGACCGAAATTTAAACACTACCTTCTTTGACCCCGCGGGAGGGGGAGACCCTATTCTTTACCAACACCTCTTCTGATTCTTCGGCCACCCAGAAGTTTATATTTTAAATCTTCCTGGGTTCGGAATGATCTCCCACATTGTTGCCTACTACTCTGGTAAAAAAGAGCCTTTCGGCTACATGGGCATGGTATGAGCCATGATAGCAATTGGCTTCCTAGGATTTATCGTGTGGGCCCACCACATGTTCACAGTCGGCATGGACGTAGACACTCGCGCCTATTTTACATCCGCAACAATGATCATTGCGATTCCTACCGGCGTAAAAGTCTTCAGCTGGCTAGCAACCCTTCACGGAGGCTCAATTAAATGAGAAACTCCACTGCTATGAGCGCTTGGCTTTATCTTCCTATTTACCGTCGGCGGCGTAACAGGAATTGTGCTGGCCAAATCCTCCCTAGACATTGTTCTCCATGAGACATACTATGTAGTAGCTCACTTCCACTACGTTCTATCAATAGGAGCTGTATTGGCGATGGTTGACGCCTTCGTGCACTGATTCCCCCTGTTTTCGGGATACACCCTTCAGAGCACTTGAACAAAAATCCACTTTGGAGTGATGTTGGTTGGGGTCAACTTAACATTCTTCCCCCAACACTTCCTTGGCCTGGCCGGAATGCCTCGGCGATACTCCGACTACCCTGATGCCTATACCCTTTGAAATACAATTTCCTCTATCGGCTCTCTGATCTCTCTTGTCGCCGTAATCATGTTCCTATTTATTATCTGTGAAGCATTTGCTGCAAAACGTGTAGTTCTGTCAGTGGAACTAACAATAACGAACGTCGAGTGACTGCACGGCTGCCCTCCCCCTTACCACACATTTGAGGAACCTGCATTCGTTCAAGTTCAGTCAAACTAGCCGAGAAAGGGAGGAATTGAACCCCCGTAGGCTGGTTTCAAGCCAACCACATAACCACTCTGTCACTTTCTTTATAAGACACTAGTAAAACAGCTATTACACTGCCTTGTCAAGGCAGAATTGTGGGTTAAACTCCCGCGTGTCTTAAATATTAATGGCACATCCCTCACAACTAGGATTTCAAGATGCAGCTTCACCTGTTATAGAAGAACTTCTTCACTTCCACGACCACGCTCTAATAATTGTTTTCCTAATCAGTACACTAGTACTTTACATTATCGTAGCAATGGTTTCCACTAAACTAACCAATAAATATATCCTAGACTCCCAAGAAATCGAAATTATCTGGACTATCCTCCCAGCAATTATTCTGATCCTCATTGCCCTCCCCTCACTTCGTATCCTCTACTTAATAGACGAAATTAACGACCCCCACCTAACAATTAAAGCCATGGGCCACCAATGGTACTGAAGCTACGAGTACACTGACTACGAAGACCTTGGGTTTGACTCATACATGATCCCGACACAAGACCTAGCCCCTGGCCAATTCCGCCTCCTAGAAGCCGACCACCGAATAGTTATCCCTGTCGAATCCCCCATCCGAGTTTTAGTATCTGCCGAAGACGTCCTTCACTCCTGAGCTGTCCCCGCCCTTGGGGTAAAAATAGACGCAGTACCCGGCCGCCTAAACCAAACAGCCTTCATCGCATCCCGGCCAGGCGTTTTCTACGGACAATGTTCCGAAATCTGTGGAGCAAACCATAGCTTTATGCCAATTGTAGTTGAAGCAGTCCCCTTAGAACACTTTGAAAACTGATCATCACTAATACTTGAAGATGCTTAGCTAAGAAGCTAAACAGGGCCCTAGCGTTAGCCTTTTAAGCTAAAGACTGGTGACTCCCGAACCACCCTTGGCTGCATGCCTCAGCTCAACCCCGCCCCTTGATTTGCCATTCTAGTCTTCTCCTGACTAGTCTTCTTGACAGTTCTTCCCCCCAAAGTCATAGCCCACATTTTCCCAAACGAGCCCACTCCTCAAAGCACTGAAAAACCCAAAACAGAACCCTGAACCTGACCATGACACTAAGCTTCTTCGACCAATTTATGAGCCCCTCTTACCTAGGTATCCCCCTGATAGCCCTAGCCCTCAGCCTCCCCTGAGCCCTTTACCCAGCCCCCACTTCACGATGATTAAATAATCGGCTTCTAACACTTCAAGGTTGATTTATTAACCGGTTTACCCAACAACTTCTATTACCTTTAAACCCGGGAGGCCATAAATGAGCCCTACTACTAACTTCCCTCATACTTTTCCTTATTACCCTCAATATGCTTGGCCTCCTCCCCTATACATTTACCCCTACCACCCAACTATCCCTAAATATAGGTCTTGCAGTCCCCCTTTGACTCGCCACAGTAATTATTGGACTACGGAATCAGCCAACGATTGCCCTAGGCCACCTCCTCCCAGAAGGCACCCCCACGCCCCTGATCCCTGTACTTATCATTATCGAAACAATTAGCCTGTTTATTCGACCCCTAGCCCTAGGTGTCCGACTAACGGCCAACCTCACAGCCGGCCATCTTCTTATTCAACTAATCGCTACAGCTGCCTTTGTCCTTCTGCCTCTCATACCCACTGTTGCAATTCTTACAGCCACACTTTTATTCCTTCTGACCCTCCTAGAAGTTGCCGTTGCAATAATTCAAGCCTACGTCTTCGTCCTTCTTCTAAGCCTCTACCTACAAGAAAACGTTTAATGGCCCACCAAGCACACGCATACCACATAGTCGACCCCAGCCCCTGACCCTTAACGGGCGCAGTTGCCGCCCTACTAATAACATCAGGTCTCGCAATTTGATTCCACTTCCACTCCACAACACTGATAACCCTTGGTTTAGCCCTTCTTCTCCTAACAATGTACCAATGATGGCGAGACATCGTACGAGAAGGCACATTTCAAGGCCACCACACACCCCCAGTACAAAAAGGCCTCCGATACGGAATAATCCTCTTCATCACCTCAGAAGTCTTCTTTTTCCTAGGATTTTTCTGAGCCTTCTACCACGCGAGCCTCGCACCTACCCCAGAACTAGGAGGCTGCTGACCCCCCACCGGCATTACTCCCCTTGACCCATTTGAAGTCCCTCTCCTAAACACAGCCGTTCTCCTTGCCTCAGGAGTTACAGTCACCTGAGCCCATCACAGCATCATAGAGGGCGAGCGAAAACAAGCAATTCATTCACTGCTCCTAACAATCCTCCTTGGCTTCTACTTTACCTTTCTACAAGCCATGGAGTACTATGAAGCCCCCTTTACACTCGCCGACGGAGTCTATGGCTCAACCTTTTTTGTAGCAACAGGCTTCCACGGACTTCACGTCATCATTGGCTCCTCCTTCCTAGCTGTCTGCCTGCTACGCCAAATCCAATACCACTTCACATCCGAGCACCATTTCGGATTCGAAGCAGCTGCCTGATACTGACACTTCGTAGACGTAGTCTGACTCTTCCTCTACATCTCTATCTACTGATGAGGCTCATAATCTTTCTAGTACTAAAGTTAGTATTAGTGACTTCCAATCACCAGGTCTTGGTTAAAATCCAAGGAAAGATAATGAACTTAGTCACTACAATCCTCGCCATCGCCATCGCCCTCTCCACAATCCTTGCCATCGTGTCCTTCTGACTCCCCCAAATAACACCAGACCACGAAAAACTCTCCCCATACGAATGCGGCTTTGACCCCCTCGGCTCCGCTCGTCTCCCCTTTTCTCTACGATTCTTCCTAGTTGCGATCCTTTTCCTCCTTTTCGACCTAGAAATTGCTCTCCTACTCCCTCTCCCATGAGGCGATCAACTCTCCTCCCCTCTTCTTACTTTCTTCTGAGCCTCCGCTGTCTTAGTCCTCCTCACCCTCGGCCTTATCTACGAATGACTCCAAGGAGGCTTAGAATGAGCAGAATAGGTAATTAGTTTAAGAAAAACATTTGATTTCGGCTCAAAAAATTATGGTTAAAGTCCACAATCACCTAATGACCCCCGTTCACTTTTCCTTCTCCTCAGCCTTCATACTAGGACTTACAGGACTAGCATTCCATCGGACCCACCTTCTCTCAGCCCTACTCTGCCTAGAAGGAATAATGCTCTCCCTATTTATTGCCCTCTCATTATGAACCCTTCAACTAAGTACCACCCACTTCTCAGCCTCACCAATACTGCTCCTGGCATTCTCAGCCTGTGAAGCGAGTGCAGGCCTCGCCCTACTAGTTGCAACCGCCCGTACCCACGGGACTGACCACCTTCAAAGCCTAAACCTCCTACAATGCTAAAAATCCTAATCCCCACCCTTATGCTTATTCCAACAACCTGACTAGCGCCAGCTAAATGACTTTGACCCACGACACTCCTACACAGCTTGGTTATTGCACTAGCCAGTCTCACCTGACTAAAAAATCTCTCAGAAACAGGCTGATCCTCCCTCAGCCCCTACATAGCAACAGACCCCCTATCCACCCCCCTCCTGGTCCTCACCTGCTGACTCTTACCGCTCATAATCCTTGCCAGCCAAAACCACACAACCCATGAACCCATAAATCGCCAACGAATGTACATCACTCTTCTCACCTCTTTACAAATCTTCCTAATTATAGCCTTCGGCGCTACCGAAATCATTATATTTTACGTTATATTCGAAGCCACCCTTATCCCAACCTTATTCCTTATCACCCGCTGAGGCAATCAAACAGAGCGCCTTAACGCAGGCACTTACTTCCTATTTTACACACTAGCAGGCTCCCTGCCGCTTCTCGTCGCACTCTTACTTCTTCAAAACAGCACCGGTACCCTATCCCTTCTAACACTTCAATACTCAAGCCCCCTTCAACTTTCAACCTATGGAGATAAGTTGTGATGAGCGGCCTGCCTACTGGCCTTTCTAGTAAAAATGCCCCTCTACGGAGTCCACCTGTGGCTCCCAAAAGCACACGTAGAAGCCCCCGTCGCAGGTTCCATAATTCTAGCTGCCGTGCTTCTAAAACTTGGGGGCTACGGAATGATACGAATACTTGTTATACTTGAGCCCCTAACCAAAGAACTGAGCTACCCCTTCATTATCCTCGCACTCTGAGGAGTAATTATAACCGGCTCCATCTGTCTACGCCAGACGGACCTAAAATCCCTAATCGCCTACTCCTCCGTCAGCCACATGGGCCTCGTAGTAGGAGGCATCCTTATCCAAACACCTTGAGGCTTTACCGGGGCTCTTATCCTAATAATCGCCCACGGACTCACGTCCTCGGCCCTTTTCTGTCTGGCCAACACCAACTATGAACGCACCCATAGCCGAACCATGGTCTTAGCCCGAGGGCTTCAAATTGCACTCCCCCTCATAACAACTTGATGATTCATTGCTAGCCTGGCGAACCTTGCCCTCCCCCCTCTCCCCAATCTAATGGGAGAATTAATGATTATCACATCCTTATTCAACTGATCCTGATGAACCCTGGCTCTAACAGGGGCAGGCACCCTAATCACCGCAGGCTATTCACTTTACATGTTCCTCATAACCCAACGAGGCCCCCTACCAGCTCACATTATTGCTCTCGATCCCTCACACTCCCGAGAACACCTCCTAATAGCCCTCCACCTACTCCCCCTGATGCTACTCATCCTAAAACCTGAACTAATCTGAGGATGAACTGCCTGTAGATATAGTTTAACAAAAACATTAGATTGTGATTCTAAAAACAGAGGTTAAAACCCCCTTATCCACCGAGAGAGGCTCGCTAGCAACGAAGACTGCTAATCTTCGTCACCTTGGTTGAACCCCTGGGCTCACTCGCCAACGCTCCTAAAGGATAACAGCTCATCCGTTGGTCTTAGGAACCAAAAACTCTTGGTGCAAATCCAAGTAGTAGCTATGCATCCCACCTCCTTAATGATAACTACTAGCTTAATTATTATCTTCGCCCTACTAATTTACCCAGTACTCACAACCCTTAGCCCCCTCCCCCGAGAAAACAACTGAGCCCTCTCCCAAGTTAAAACAGCAGTCAAACTAGCCTTCTTCGTCAGTCTCCTCCCCCTGTTCCTTTTCCTCAATGAAGGGGCAGAAACAATTGTTACCAATTGAAACTGAATAAACACCTTAACCTTTGACGTAAATATCAGCTTTAAATTTGACCACTACTCAATTATCTTCACCCCAATTGCTCTATATGTCACCTGATCTATCCTCGAATTCGCATCCTGATATATACACGCAGACCCCTTCATGAACCGGTTCTTCAAGTACCTCCTTGTTTTTCTCATCGCTATAGTTATTCTAGTCACCGCCAACAATATATTCCAAATTTTTATCGGCTGAGAAGGAGTAGGAATTATATCCTTCCTCCTCATTGGCTGATGATACGGCCGAGCAGATGCAAACACCGCTGCTCTTCAAGCAGTTCTCTATAACCGAGTGGGAGACATTGGCCTAATCTTTGCCATAGCATGAATAGCAACAAACCTCAACTCTTGAGAAATGCAACAAATATTCTCAACCGCTAAAGACCTAGACCTTACCTTCCCCCTGCTAGGACTGATCCTTGCCGCTACCGGAAAATCAGCCCAATTCGGACTCCACCCATGACTTCCTTCCGCCATAGAAGGTCCTACACCGGTCTCTGCCCTACTACACTCCAGCACTATGGTCGTTGCAGGCATCTTCCTGCTAGTACGAATAAGTCCTCTCATAGAAAACAACGCCACTGCTCTTACGACATGTCTATGCCTAGGAGCCCTTACAACCCTATTTACAGCCACCTGCGCTCTCACCCAGAACGATATCAAAAAAATTGTTGCCTTTTCCACATCCAGCCAACTAGGCCTAATAATAGTAACCATCGGCCTCAACCAACCCCAACTGGCCTTCCTACACATCTGCACCCACGCCTTCTTCAAAGCAATACTTTTCCTCTGCTCCGGCTCAATTATCCACAGCCTAAACGATGAACAAGATATCCGAAAAATAGGAGGAATACACCATCTCACCCCCTTTACATCCTCTTGCCTCACCCTAGGCAGCCTCGCCCTTACAGGCACCCCCTTCCTAGCAGGCTTCTTCTCCAAAGACGCCATCATCGAAGCCCTAAACACATCCTACCTTAACGCCTGAGCCCTTGCCCTAACTCTCCTAGCCACATCCTTTACGGCTATCTACAGCCTGCGCGTAGTTTTCTTTGTCTCCATAGGCCACCCCCGATTCAACTCACTCTCCCCAATCAACGAAAACAATCCCGCAGTAATTAACCCTATTAAACGCCTAGCCTGAGGAAGCATCATTGCAGGCCTACTAATTACATCAAACATCCTTCCCCTAAAAACACCCGTCATATCCATACCCCCCATACTAAAACTAGCCGCCCTAACAGTAACCATTCTTGGCCTACTTCTTGCCCTAGAACTAGCATCCCTCACGAACAAACAATTTAAAACCACCCCCCTTCTTACACCCCACCACTTCTCCAACATGCTAGGCTTCTTCCCAGCTATCATCCACCGTTTTACCCCCAAGCTTAACCTGGSCCTAGGCCAAGCAATTGCTAGCCAAATAATTGATCAAACCTGACTAGAAAAATCAGGCCCTAAAGCAGTAGCCTCCCTAAATACTCCTCTAATCACCACAACAAGTAACACCCAACAAGGAATRATTAAAACCTACCTTACCCTGTTCCTCCTGACCCTTGCTCTTGCTACCCTTATTTTTATTCTCTAAACCGCTCGAAGTGCACCTCGACTAAGTCCCCGTGTTAACTCCAGCACCACAAACAAAGTAAGAAGAAGGACTCACGCACTAATAACCAACATCCCTCCCCCTAACGAGTACATTAACGCAACTCCTCCAATATCCCCTCGAAGAGTAGAAAAATCCCCAAGCTCATCCACTGTGCCCCAAGAAGACTCATACCACCCCCCTCAAAATAGCCCGGACACTAATAATACGCCCACCACATATAAAATTATGTACCCCGCAACAGGCCAACTTCCCCAACTCTCAGGATAAGGCTCAGCAGCAAGCGCCGCTGAATAAGCAAACACAACCAACATCCCCCCTAGATAAATCAAAAACAAAACCAAAGACAAAAAAGAACCCCCATGCCCGACCAAAACCCCACACCCTAGCCCCGCTACCACAACCAACCCTAAAGCAGCAAAATAGGGGGAGGGATTAGAAGCAACCGCAATTAACCCCAGTACTAACCCAACTAAAAACAGAGACATGATGTAAGTCATAATTCCTGCCAGGACTCTAACCAGGACTAATGGCTTGAAAAACCACCGTTGTTATTCAACTACAAGAACCTCCTCTAATGGCAAGCCTACGCAAAACCCATCCACTACTAAAAATTGCTAACAACGCACTAGTAGACCTCCCAGCACCCTCTAACATTTCAGTATGATGAAACTTTGGCTCTCTACTTGGCCTTTGCTTAATTGCCCAAATTCTCACAGGGCTCTTCCTCGCAATACATTACACCTCCGATATCACCATAGCCTTCTCATCCGTCGCCCATATCTGCCGAGATGTAAACTACGGCTGACTAATCCGAAACCTCCACGCCAACGGTGCCTCCTTCTTCTTCATCTGCATCTACCTCCACATCGGCCGAGGCCTTTACTACGGTTCCTATCTCTACAAAGAAACATGAAATATTGGAGTCGTCCTGCTCCTCCTAGTCATGGCAACTGCCTTCGTAGGCTACGTCCTACCATGAGGACAAATGTCCTTTTGAGGGGCTACCGTCATTACCAACCTACTTTCTGCCATTCCCTACGTTGGGAACACCCTAGTCCAATGAATCTGAGGAGGTTTCTCAGTAGATAACGCAACTCTCACCCGCTTCTTTGCCTTCCACTTCCTCCTACCCTTCATCATCGCAGCAGTGACCATACTACACCTGCTCTTCCTACACGAAACCGGCTCAAATAATCCCCTCGGCCTAAACTCAGACGTAGACAAAATTTCATTCCACCCTTACTTCTCATATAAAGACCTACTAGGCTTCGTAGTAGTTCTAATCGCCCTAACTTGCTTAGCACTGTTCTCCCCCAACCTTTTAGGCGACCCAGACAACTTTACCCCTGCCAACCCCCTAGTTACCCCACCCCACATCAAACCTGAATGATACTTCTTGTTTGCATACGCCATTCTACGTTCAATCCCCAATAAACTAGGGGGAGTCCTAGCACTACTAGCCTCCATCCTCGTACTTATAGTTGTTCCCATCCTCCACACCTCAAAACAACGAGGACTAACCTTCCGCCCCGTAACCCAATTCCTATTCTGAACCCTAATCGCTAACGTTGCCATCCTAACCTGAATCGGCGGCATACCTGTCGAACACCCATTCATCATCATTGGACAAATCGCCTCCCTCCTCTATTTCCTACTTTTCCTCGTCTTTGCCCCACTAGCAGGATGATTAGAAAATAAAGCACTTGGATGAATTTGCATTAGTAGCTCAGTTCCTAGAGCGCCGGTCTTGTAAGCCGGATGTCAGGGGTTAAAATCCCCTCTACTGCTCAAAAAGAAGGGATTTTAACCCCCACCTCTAGCTCCCAAAGCTAGAATTCTAAAATTAAACTACTTTTTGAATATACATATATGTATTAACACCATATATTTATATTAACCATTCATTAACATGTTCTAGGGACATAATTGTTAAATAACCATTAATAGACATTCCCCATACAAGTAATAAAGTCCTACTAAGAAGAATATAAACCCAAACCTGAAAAATCAATCAAAATGTTTATATAGGATTAAACGAGATTTAAGACCTAGCTAAAATACTAACTCGTCAAAGATATACCAAGTCCCCACCATTCTATTAAGTCATGAGAATTTTAATGTAGTAAGAACCGACCATCAGTTGATTTCTTAATGCATACTCTTATTGAAGGTGAGGGACAACTATCGTGGGGGTTTCACTCAGTGAATTATTCCTGGCATTTGGTTCCTACTTCAGGGCCATAAATTGATATTATTCCCCACAACTTTCTCGACAGATAGCATAAGTTAATGGTGGGATTACATACTCCTCGTTACCCACCATGCCGGGCGTTCTTTCCAGCGGGTAACGGGTTTCTCTTTTTGGTTTCCTTTCACTTGGCATTTCACAGTGCACACGGTAATAGCTGACAAGGTTGAACATTTACCTTGCCGCGAGGTAATGTATATGTATGATTTAAGATATACAATTAAGAATTACATATTAGGATATCAAGTGCATAAAGAGATAGTCAAAATATGAGTTTACCCCTAAAATATCCAACAAATTACCCCCTGGGGGGTTTTTGCGCGTTAAAACCCCCCCTACCCCCCCGTACTCCTGAGATTACTAACAATCCTGAAAACCCCCCGTAAACAGGAAAATCTCAAGCAGCACATTAAAGCCCAAAATACACTTATTTACACTATTTAAATAATTTTCAC